CTCGGCCCAATAATTCGCGTATCCACCATAAAATGATATAACCTATTTGTCCTTCTCCAGAAATGCTTGACTTGATATGAAAGAATAAAAAAAAACTCTTTTTTTATTCATTGACAGATTGATTATCAATCAATTTGACAATAACGAAAAAATGACTATTAATCCATGCTCCTCGCACTAAAGTACATGTCTCCGCGCATATCAATCTATTACTCTATTACTCGCGTCTCCGTCTGGTAGAATATGACAATTCGAATCAAAAATCTACATAGAAAGGTTTGAAGGAAATTAAATCAACAACATATGTTGTACACTTTATTTCCCTGGGATTGTAGTTCAATTGGTCAGAGCACCGCCCTGTCAAGGCGGAAGCTGCGGGTTCGAGCCCCGTCAGTCCCGATGGATCCAAATCCAATAAAAAAAATACATCAATTCATCTCTTCCTTTCCTGTGAAAGAGAGAACAAATAACATAACTTCATTTTATTCCAAACGGGATCTCTCTTATTTTTTTTCCACATTTTTCACCAAAAAAAATATGGGAATTTCTATTTCTTCAACGAGTACTAATTGATGGGAGAAAGACATATGTGCTATATGTGAATTACCACAATTATTGGTAGAATCATATTCAGGATTCGAAGGAATACCGTACTGGGTCTAGTTGATTACGCCCGATTTTTCTAATGAAATAGAGTACTATACGTTTCCGGGAAGCACATACACAAAAGGGATTTGGACGATACAAAATCAATTTTACATAGTAAACTTTGCTCTAATTTTTCGTCTTAAAGCAAAATATATCCGTTCTGGCTCCGATTTTTTGTAACCTCAATTAGTAAATTCAATTACTAATTTGAATTTGAAATAATCTATCTCATTAAAATTTCACACTTAACTTTTGCTATATACGTCCCACTACTAATTCAAGGAAAGAGGATATTAATACAAACAAGGATCCCATCTATCTCTCTTAGTGAGGGAATTAATAATTTTTGAAAGTTTAAGTTTCTTTCGTTTTTATTTATTTTTTTTAAGAAGATTTGATAAGTACAAAAAAAGGAAGGAGTTTAGTTCGAACCTCCCTCCTTTTCCTTTTTTGAATTTCGCTGCAATTCTTTGCTTGAGTTGGTTTATAAACAATGTAAGGGTAAAGGTAGTCTGATGAGACTTCATCAGATGATTGCATTGAACAAGAGGGCAGTAGATTATAGAAAAGAAAGAATGCAAAAAATTATAAATAAAAAAAAGTCAAGAAATTCTTGATTGCATCAGGAATCCCATTTTGTTTAAATTCGCTATGGATAAAAGATCTTCCTATGTTATACTATTCAATTCTCGACGATGAATCGATTTGATAGCTCCGATATTGTTATTCATGATATTTTAATATGATTCGATATCATCGAGATGCAATGCATCCCATTGAATTTACAAGCGAAACATTTATCATCTCTATGGGATTAAATCCCGAGTTATTGCGAATAAAAAATGAAACGATGAGATTATGGAAGTAAATATTCTCGCATTTATTGCTACTGCACTGTTCATTCTAGTTCCTACCGCCTTTTTACTTATAATATACGTAAAAACAATCAGTCAAAGTGATTAATTTGAATTAATCTTGACTTTTTAGTTCTTATCAATGATTGAAGATAAGAAAAATAAAAAGCATTAAAATTTCGCGTCTTAAATGAAATTGGCGGACTAGAATTATCAGTATTCTACGAGAGAAGTATTCTATGAGATCCGATAGTATGGTAGAAAGAAATATATGAATCCTTCTACCATACTATCTATTATTGTTATTGAAGTGTATAAAATTGTACTGTATAAAAATAGAGGTGGAATATCGATCAATTTGAATATAGATGAATCTACAATATATATCTTTCTATTTATATATAGATATCATATCAATTACATATATGGAATATTAATCTAATATACATAGTGGCCCAATTCTATTTCTTTGCTTCATAATTCATGTTGATTCCAATGAATCTGAAATGAAATAATCGAAAGGCCACTAATCTTTTTTTAGCATTCGAAAGAAGTAATTGATTGAGCAGTTGACCGATGATCCAGGAGTTCGGTTCCATGGGAACTTTTTATCTTCGGATTTCGAAAAGAATTAGCAAACCCCATCTTTAACGTTTGAACCATGATATGAAATGAGTTCCATAAAACAAGAAAAAATCCTATTTTGAAAATAACTAAAATACTTAGACTAATAAATAAAACAAGTGGTAAGCACGTAATATGTGGGTGGCTACCCCGAGGTACTATCTTATTATGAGGTAGTATATTTTTATGCGTAGTATCTCATTGGACAACCACTATGTCTATGTTCTTTCGTGTCGAAAGTATGGATCCACTTAAAAACTTATAATCCGAACTCTTTTTTTTACTGTTCAAAAAAAAAATTTTCAGAAAGATAAAATAAACCAAAAACAATACAGTTTGATTTTTCAATTAGTAGTACTTCTAGAGTCCACTTCTTCCCCATACTACGAGGGAAAGAGAAAATGTAAAGACTACCATTAAAGCAGCCCAAGCGAGACTTACCATATCCATGTGAATTATGTCCCCTATCTCTATGAATATAAAAGAATTATTCCATTATTGCTCACTAATAATTATTATTCACTAATAATAGTGGAATCACTAGCGCATAGTCAAAAAGAGATTCGGGCACAACACCATTGATGAAACAATACAAAAAATCGAATTATACCAAGTTATTATATGATTTCTAGTATCATCGAAAAAATTAAGCACAAATAAATAAAAGAAGCAGAGAAACTCTTGGAAGTATCAAAGGAGTGTTAGTACCATGTAGGAATAATAAGACCTAGTCTTTCTTTTGTTGTCCTGCATTTCATTACATTAAGTAAAAAGTCTCAAAATAGAGAATCAAGATAGATCACTATCTATCACATACCCCTATTATTCCCTTCTCATTTGATCTAATCTTTACTGTCCCCCGATTGTTTCATAGAGACAATCGGGAGATGGGATGGCCTATTACATGCGTGGTTAGAGCTTATCGAAAAGAAAGAAGTTCTTTTTTTAAGTTTAAGATTAACATAAAAATGATAAAGTTATATCAGCAAAACAGAAGAAGGTATTTCGATTCTTTTGTTTGTTGATGAGGCGACACCCGGATTTGAACTGGGGAAAAAGGGATTTGCAGTCCCCCGCCTTACCGCTCGGCCATGCCGCCAAAACGATACAAAATATTGGATTGGCTCTATCTCTTCCATTGATAGTATCTTACAACACACAATATCTAAAACAAAAAACCGCAAAACTTTGCTTTCTTTTTCTATTGAAAGAAAAGAATGTGGATTTTCTCAGTCACAAAAGCCAAAATTCAGGACAAATGGGAACCGTTAACTTTAACTATTGACTGTGAATTTATAAATGATTCTTGGATTGAAATTGAAAATTCGGTTTCCCTAATGATATAAGAAAACAATCCCAAAATGGATACCTTACCTAAATAAATCAAAATTGATACATAACTAATGATTACTAATCCATCCGTATTGATTCGTTTCCATAATCCTAAAAAAATCCCTCTTAATTAAAATTATAATAGCGAGTATGAGTATATGTAAACCCCCGAACATAAACGATTACTATTATCTAGGATATCTTATCCATATAAGATGTTTAGAGGAAATGGTCGGAATTCCATTTTTACAATTTTTTTTTTCATTATCATTAAATAGAAAATTTTGATAGAGTACGACATGTGATGTCCCCCAGAGAACTGTAAGAAAGGAGGCGATATATATATATAACTATATATCTATCTGCACATGTTTATTAATAAATACAAGTCCTTATACATACTTCAATCGAATTCTACGAATTCTACTAAAAAAATATAGGTATAGGTAAAATATCTCTCTTCTATGCGAAGCGAATTTTTTTTAACAGTGGAATCTACGAAAAAGTTCCATGTTGTTAAAAAAATACCAAAAAATTCTATATTGTTTCTGCAGATCAAATCCCGAATCTATTTATAGTACCCAATCGGATTGGAATATCATAATAATGGTAGAAATTGACTCCCTTTTGTTTTGATATAGATATTTTATACAAAACTCCATAAGTCTAAATAGAATTTACCAATTCCTTTGTATTTGATTTGTAGTTGTTGCAAATTCCAATTTGAGTATCAAAGTCTCTTTATTCCTACGTTCATATGTATTTCATGCATTACATCTATTACACCTATGAAGTTAGGTAAAATTTCATGTGATTCAGTAAACATAATATAAATTCCATCATTGCTAGATCGATCCATTTTATGATGAATAAGCAAATAATGGGATTTTTTTTATAAATGGGAAATAAATAAAATGCTTGGGGGTGGAAATGAGAGAATGTCTACAATACCTGGGTTTAATCAGATACAATTTGAAGGTTTTTGTAGGTTCATTGATCATGGCTTAACAGAAGAACTTTCTAAGTTTCCAAAAATTGAAGATACAGATCAAGAAATTGAATTTCAATTATTTGTGGAAACATATAAATTGGTAGAACCATTGATAAAAGAAAGAGATGCTGTATATGAATCACTCACATATTCTTCTGAATTATACGTATCCGCAGGATTAATTTGGAAAACCCGTAGGGATATGCAAGAACAAACAATTTTTATTGGAAACATTCCTCTAATGAATTCCCTGGGAACTTCTATAGTAAATGGACTATACAGAATTGTGATCAGTCAAATATTGCAAAGCCCCGGTATCTATTACCGGTCAGAATTGGACCATAACGGAATTTCGGTCTATACCGGCACCATAATATCTGATTGGGGAGGAAGATTAGAATTAGAGATTGATCGAAAAGCAAGGATATGGGCTCGTGTGAGTAGGAAACAGAAAATATCTATTCTAGTTCTATCATCAGCTATGGGTTCGAATCTAAGAGAAATTCTCGAGAATGTTTGCTACCCTGAAATTTTTTTGTCTTTCCTGAATG